CTTTTAGGAATTATTAAATCCTCTAAATGATTGTTCTGGTGTATCATGGAAATTCTTTGAAATGCACGAATCAAATAATTCTCTGTGGTGTAACAAAATATCTCCGATTTCCCCCTCGAAAAAATTCTTATTTTTGATTTCCAAAGGAATATTCTTATGTTGCCTTGAACGGTGCACTAATCCTTTGAATCCGGTACCAACGGGTATCATCCCTCCTATAACAACGTTCTCTTTTAGGCCTTTCAACCAATCGATCCGACCCCGGAGAGCAGCTTTGGCTAAAACTCGAGCAGTTTCTTGAAAACTCGCTTCCGATATGAAACTTTGAGTATTCAAAGATGTTCTTGTTATTCCCAATAGGATGGCCCTGTAACAGATCGATTCTTCCAAAGCGCGCCCCGTTCGTTCCGCTCGCAACAATCCAATTAGCTCTCCAGGTAAAAAAATATTAGACATTCCATCCTCTGAAACTAAGACTTTTGATGTTATTTGGCGTACAATAATTTCTATGTGCCTATTATGGATTTGCACCCCCTGGGATCGATAAACCTTTTGGATCTTATTAACCAAAGATATACGACTTTGCACTATAGTTAGCTCAGCACCAATCAAGAATCCCCAAGGAATTCCAAGAATTCTTGTTATATGCTCGTTCCAACCCTCAACTCTTTTTTCTAGGTTCATTGATATTGAATCAATTGAACGCACTTCTAACACTTGTTCCACTTTTGGAAGACCCTGTGTTATATCGCCGGATCTCGATTTTTCATATATAAATGTAACTAATGTATCTCCTTCGTAAAGGATTTCTCCATAATGGCCATGAACAGTTGCTCCTGGAGTGGCTAAATAAGGCTTAGCGGATCTTATTACTACAGAGTCAAGTTGAACAATCAAAACTTGACCCGATTTTAGGTGTGGTCCATTTTTGGCTATACATGCATTTTCACAAATAAACTGTCCAAGACTGATTATTGTAGATGTTTCTTCACAACAATTATCATAATTATTGTGAGGGAGAAAATACCAATTCAAATCGAATGAATTCAAAACGATGTTACTGCATGGATCGGGATTATAAATCCTCCCATTTTCATCCATTAAATAATATTTAAGTACTTCAAAGGTCTGTTTTAAATTTTCAATTTGCAAATATTTAGTTACTAAAACCTGATTATGAGTTATTAAATCGTAAAATGAATAAAAATTCACAATTTGAAGGACTGTTCCTAAAGGGCCGATCGAATTCCTAATTTGAATTATAGGATCTTTTTTAATTGATTCTTTTATCACATTGTGATATTTTGCATCATTGAATGGACCCATTTGAAAACAATTAGATGATGACAAAATTATCCAAGACGGACATTCCTTATTTTTATTTAACAAAGTGCGAATAGTTCCGTGATTTTGGCTAGGTGATTGTTGAATCTTTGTCTTGGAATAACTGGAATAAAAAGGATTGATGTGAGTATGATCTGACACATTATCAAAGATCAATCCTGAGCCTGACGGATCATTCCTTTTTCTGAGATACAAAATATGGGATTTCACTAAGTCGATTCTTAGAAAATCTCGAATCAGACCATTTGTACTTACTTCGACAAAGGAAGCACGGGCCTCTTGGATCGAAGAACTTTTTTCGTCTTCGTCCCAATTCAAAATTAAACAAGTTCGAACTAATTGAATACTTGTGTCAGAAATTCCCCGAATTGGTTTTCCATTTCCGTAAACAATATAATTGACAACTCGAAGTTGCATATTATCCTTTTCTTGGAACAAATCCGGGGGAAAGAGTGTTGCTAAATTTATACCGTCCAATATTTCATATGTCACTACAGGTCGAACTAAAACAAAATACTTTTTCTTAGTAGATGTGATCCTTTGGACATAGATCCAATTTTTCAATTTTTTTGATTCCTTAGAATTTGTTTTTCCTGTTCCTGGTGGTATCAAGATGCCACTGTGTCGGGATATCTTATCCGTTTCTCCAGGAAAATGGATATCTCCCGAAAAGATTTTTAGTTCAATCCTTTTTTTTTTTCTCTCCACTCGGACTAATCCGCGCACCCGGCTTCTTGTATTTAAAGTGATTCGTGTATCTACTCCAATCAAACTATTGTTCCGTACCATTATCGAAGAAGATTCAGGTAAAATATGTACTTCTTCGGGAATGAAAAAAAATCGATCTATTTGCATTTGGTATTTTTGATTAAATTCTTTGGTTCCTCGATACTCAATCAAATCCTCTTTTTTAACCATTGAATGCATCCCTATGGTCTCATATTTAGTAATTCCCGAACTGTTTCTTCTGTATCGAGGATCATCGAAATAAGCAAGAATACTATTTCTATGGAAAATGCCCTTTATGGGTAGTTCAATCGATATACCCGAATGGGGCATTAGTTCTTTCTCTCGTTCTTGAATCGATTGGAATGGAATGACAAATCTGTTTCTTCGCCTTTTTGCCAATAAATCAGAATTCTCGTGGAGGATAGCA